TTTTTGGTGGCCGAGGTGAGGCTGCAGTCTTTTAATCTGTGAACGGAGTTAACTCCCCATGCGTTGAATATACTCGACTAATCATAAAGACATTGGCACACTTTATATCTTGTTAGGTGTCTGATGTGGACTTGTAGGCACGGGCCTATCTTTGCTCATCCGATTGGAGTTGGGAACCGCAGGAATGTTACTTGACGATCACCTTTTCAATGTCATTGTGACAGCTCACGCCTTTGTGATGATTTTTTTCATGGTTATACCACTCATGATTGGGGGTTTTGGAAACTGAATGGTCCCCTTGTTAATTGGGGCACCAGACATAAGATTCCCTCGACTTAATAACCTCAGGTTTTGGCTATTACCTCCTGCTTTCATTCTTCTTTTGTCTTCTGCCCTGGTGGAAGGAGGGGCAGGTACGGGCTGGACCGTTTACCCCCCATTGAGCGGCCCCACCGCGCACGCTGGTGCGTCGGTGGATTTAGCTATTTTTTCATTACACCTTGCTGGTATGTCTTCCATTTTAGGTGCCATTAATTTTATCACGACTATTTGGAACATACGGGCTCCCGGGCTTGTAATGGAGCGAGTTAACTTGTTTGTGTGGTCAATTTTAGTCACTGTCGTTTTACTATTAATTTCCTTACCTGTTTTGGCTGCTGCAATTACTATGTTGCTCACCGATCGAAATTTTAATACTAGTTTTTTTGACCCAGTGGGGGGAGGGGACCCAATCTTGTATCAGCACCTTTTTTGGTTCTTTGGACACCCTGAAGTTTATATTTTAATTTTACCGGGCTTCGGTATCGTCTCTCATGTATTGTCATCGCATACAGCTAAGCCCGCTTTTGGTAGGTTAGGTATAATTTATGCTATGGTATCTATTGGACTATTAGGATTTATTGTTTGAGCTCACCACATATTTACAGTAGGCATGGATGTAGACACTCGAGCCTATTTCACCGCTGCCACCATAATTATTGCGGTTCCTACTGGAATTAAAGTATTTAGGTGACTCATAACACTTTATGGTAGTCGGGCACACTACAGCGCGGCGATGTATTGAGTTCTCGGATTCATTTTCCTCTTTACCTTGGGAGGATTAACAGGAATTGTTTTATCTAATTCTTCATTGGATATTGTACTTCATGACACATATTACGTGGTGGCACACTTTCATTACGTGCTATCTATGGGAGCCGTGTTCGCTATTTTTGCCGGATTTGTGTACTGGTTCCCCGTAATGACAGGTCTAACGTTAAATGAGCGATGGGCAAAAGCACACTTCTTTTTAATATTCATGGGGGTTAATCTTACTTTCTTCCCTCAACATTTTCTAGGACTAGCAGGAATGCCACGGCGAATCTCCGACTATCCTGACGCTTATTATAAGTGAAATCAGGTCTCTTCCTTTGGGTCTATGATGACCATTATTGGTGTGTTGATTTTCATTTTAATTGTTTGAGAAGCCTTTATTTGTCACCGAGCCGTGTTGTTTCCAACTGCCCCACCCCTTTCTCGTGAATGAGAAATAGCCCTACCCCCAGATTGACATAGCAACCTGGAGACTACCGTGACTGTCTTTTAACAGCTCTCTTAAAGTTCGTGAAGTATTTTCGTACACTTTAGTTACATTAAAGTAGCCTCGCCACGCGAGCGTGAACATGGATAAAAGTAGTTTTTTAGGACATACCATGATAGCAGAAGTGGGTGGGTAGTTCTTATATAAGGTTATATACCTTTTGTATCAGGGCTAAACTATAAGACTCTTTGTTAAGATTGCCCGAGACAGGAAGATCTAAGTTTTCCGGCTTATTGGAGTGTGAATCCCTGTGTAGCACAATAGGAGTCACAGGAAAACTTAGGGGCGAAAAACCTTCAATTCCTGAGATATCTGGATCTTAGGTAAACGTATTTAGTACGGTAGACAGGCTAAAAGTGTTGAGATTTTTAGTGGGGAGAGACTTTATAAAGGAACGGTATGGATGGGCTAATTCCCCATTGTTGTTTGGTAAAATATTATGAGGTTTTCTTTGTTCCTCTATTAAACCTATCTACACTTCGAAATGCGGCGAAGTTTATATAATGTTTAGATGAGTATTACACTCAAACTCCCAGAAGGAACTCGGCAAATTTGCGCCCTCAGCTGTTTATCAAAAACATAGCCTTGTGGAACATTCAAGGCAAGCCCTGCCCGGTGATATATTTAAACGGCCGCAGTACCCTGACTGTGCTAAGGTAGCGTAATCAGTTGTCTTTTAATTGGGGACTTGTATGAATGGGCCCATGGGGGCCTACTGTCTCCTGGGTGCTTTTCAGAAATTGACAGAAGGGTGAAAACTCCCTTAAAAAGATAAAAGACGAGAAGACCCTAAGAACCTCAGATACTACGACCACTCGTCGCAAGCTTTTGTTGGGGCGACAACGGAGCACAAAGCCTACAAACCTCCGGCACTACTGGCTAACCCGCCGACACTGGTATGAGAGATTAGGTTACCTTAGGGATAACAGCATAATTATTAATAGTTTGTGACCTCGATGTTGGATCTAGGGATAACAGCATAATTATTAATAGTTTGTGACCTCGATGTTGGACTAGGGACCTTTAGGATTAGAAGTCCAAGAGGCAAGTTCTGTTCGAACTACACCAATCCCTACATGATCTGAGTTCAGACCGGCGCAAGCCAGGTCAGTTTCTATCTTTTACTTAGTTTGCACCAGTACGAAAGGACCGCGCTTACGGAAACTATTCTAATTGATTTGGCAGAAACAAAGCACCTGACTTAGGATCAGTTTATAGTCCTAAGGGGCTAATCGGAAGGGTACTTTAATGAGAAGAGTAAGTTTGCATCTTACCAGTGAGGTCTCTCTCCTTCCTCAAAAACAGTTTTAAGAAAACGCTAACTTTGGAAGTTGGAGGACGGGGTAACTCATTTTTGAATTTGATAGTTGCGACCCTCTCTTTTATTTTCGGTCTCAGGGTGGGCGCCGCGATGCTTAGGATGGCTAGTAGGCTTAGGTTACTAGGGGGGCTCTTGTGCCTTAGTGTGATTACAGTCGTCGGTCTCGGTGTGGTGGCCAGGTTTTGGTATGCTTGTATATTGTTTCTAGTGTATGTGGGAAGCTTACTAGTGCTTTTTTTATATATTAGTATACTAAGGAGAAATAAACTTCTGTCTTTTCGGTGGGGGGCATTGCCTCTCGGGTTGTGTGGTTCGGGCTTCTGCGTGTTTCTCTTGAATAGACCCGCACCCAAAGGTGTGGTGGGCGGGTCCTGTTTTGATAGCGGGGGGCTTCTGCCCGTGCCAGTTTTGCTCGGGCTGGGGGTGTTGCTGTTAGTTGTTTTCCTAGGGGTGGTCGAAATCATCCGACCGAGCGGAGGGGCTATACGTGCCTTTAGTGGGATAAGTTAGAGTATATAAGTGAATAACGCGCGCTACTTACCTGTGCTAGGATTACTCTCAATTTTATCACTCTCTCTGTTCCTCTACCTACTTTCATATGATGGCTCTAGCTACGTTCTAGAATATAGCCTTCTCTCTTCATCCTCCACTCTCTTCACTTTTTCCGCGCAGGTAGACTGGGTCAGTGTTAGGTTTGGATGTGTTATTAGCATTATTAGAGCTTGTGTTTTTTCATTTGCTTGTGCCTATATATCTGAAGACACCACTTTTATACGGTTCATCAATATTCTATTAGGATTTGTTATTTCCATGTTATTCCTAGTCTACTCTGCTTCACTTTTTTCATTACTCTTAGGTTGGGACGGACTCGGAATTACCTCTTTTGCTCTCATCATTTACTATCAAAGAGGAGAGTCATGTAGGGCTGGCTTCCACACCCTCATAGTTAACCGGATTGGGGACTCCTTAATAGTGGTTAGGGTGTTTTCCTTTCTAGGAAGAGGTTTATTTGGCTATACTTTCCTGAGCCCTGCACAGGCGACGCTGGGGTGACTTATTAGGGCGGCGTGTATGACTAAAAGGGCACACTACCCTTTTAGTTCTTGGTTGCCGGCTGCTATAGCGGCACCTACGCCCGTGAGGGCTCTGGTTCACTCCTCCACGTTAGTAACTGCTGGCATTTTTGTAATAGTTCGGCTTTGAGGCACTATGCAGCTATCTACGACAGTTAGGGAGATACTTTTATTTTGTGGAGCTATCACTTGTTTGCTTGGCGGCTCCGCGGCGGTGTTCGAAAACGACGTAAAAAAATTGGTTGCGCTATCTACTTTGAGGCAATTGGGAGTAATAGGGTTTTGTCTAGGGTTAGGGTTACCCTCCCTTGCTTTGTTTCACCTCTACACTCATGCTTTGTTCAAGTCGTTGCTGTTCTTGATCGTTGGTGTTTTTCTTATAATAGCATTTGGTGTGCAAGATTTACGGCTGCTGGGTGGGTTGGCACTCAAAGCTCCTGTAGTCATAGTACCTTTTATAGTAAGGTCCCTATGCTTAGCTGGGGCACCCTTTATGAGCGGGTTCTACTCTAAGCATTTGATTTTGGAGGGGGCTGCTCGGTCTGGCATTAGTGCCTTTGCTCTCTTGGTCTTCTTTGTTGCCGTGGGGTTAACTGGGGTATATGTAGCCCGACTGCTCCTTATTCTCTCAACTGGACGTCCCATGGTTGCTCTCGCGTGTGAATCACGCTCTGCCGCAGTATTGCTCCCTCTCATCGTTTTAAGGGCTCTTAGTGTGGCAGCCGGAGGTGTGCTGAGAGTAGTCAACCCTTACTTTATTGAGTTTACTTTTATTCCCTCCTATTTTAGTACGGCGGCAAGGACGTTAGTGTTGGTAGCTCTGGGAATCTGAAGGTTAAGCTCTGTAAAAAGTTTAACTCACAAAATAACTTGGGTGCTAGGGACTATGTTTTTTGTGACACCCACGGTTACTCGCAGCCCGATACTATTAACTGGATTGGGAAAAAGGTTGTTGGTCTTAGAATCTGGATGGTTGGAGCCGGCCGTATTGTCCCGGCAACTATTCCTACGCTCCTTCACCTACATGTCTGATACAATGTCTTGGCCTAAAGTGGGTGGGGCAATCTATCGATCTATTTCTGTTTTAATGGTCGTCTTCCTGTTTGGTTACCTCGTTGTTGTCTAGAATTAGGACATTTTTGTGCGTGTTAGTTGGTGTTGCTTTCTACACTCTTCTAGAACGCAAGGTGCTAGGGTATTCGCAAATTCGAAAGGGTCCTTATCGGGTGGGTGTCGCTGGGTTGCCTCAGCCTTTCGCGGACGCGCTAAAATTACTATGTAAAGAAGCTATCCTCCCTCTTTCAGCGAATGCATTACTCTTCCATCTAGCTGCAGTCTTCGGGTTAACCATTGCCCTGTTGCTGTGGTACCTATGCCCCAGGTCTTTCCAAACTACTATGGTTTGGTGTGGGCTGCTGGTGTTTTTCTGTATCTCTAGATTAAATGTGTACGCTACCCTAATTGCAGGGTGGGCCAGCAACTCAAAATATGCCTTCTTAGGGGCCTTACGGGCTGCTGCTCAAACCATCTCTTATGAGGCTTCCATGCTCGTGCTGTTGCTCTTTCCTGCCTACTTAATACACACCTATAGTTGAGAGGAAGCTTTTACAGGATTCCCGGTTGTATTGTTGCTTATACCTCTCACATTAATTTGATTCGTATCAACGTTGGCAGAAACGAGCCGCGCTCCATTTGACTTCGCTGAGGGGGAGTCTGAAATTGTTTCCGGCTTTAATATTGAATATAGGGGGGGGCTGTTTGTTCTTTTGTTCTTAGGCGAATACACCGTTATCCTATTTATGTCTATAAGAACCGCAGTGTGGTTCTTTTGGGGGGACAGTTGCTGACTTCTTTCTCTCATGACAGTGTTGATTTCGGTGGGATTTTTGGTGGCTCGGGCTTCTTATCCACGCTATCGCTATGATTTGTTGATACAGCTGTGCTGGAAAGGTTTTCTGCCTTTTGGACTGTGTGCCGTATTACTATCAGCCAGTTCCGCTGTTTTGTAGCTTGCGTAAAATTCGACTCGTGGAAAGGATGGCTGGCTTGCCTAGCCCCATGAATTTTTCAATTTGGTGAAATGGGGGATCCATCCTTGGTATGTTACTAGGTCTTCAAATCTTAACCGGGCTGCTGCTCTCCATACACTACGTCTCAGACGTGGGGACAGCTTTTTCATCTGTTATCCACATTATCCGCGACGTACCGGGAGGGTGGGCCATCCGGTCCTTACATGCGAACGGTGCGTCTCTTTTCTTTGCGGCTATCTACTTACACATTGGACGGGGCCTGTACTACCAAAGTTACGTGACACAGCCTGTGACCTGACTTGTGGGTAGGACAATTTTCTTATTAAGAATGGCCACAGCCTTCTTGGGCTATGTGTTGCCGTGAGGTCAAATATCTTTTTGAGGTGCGACAGTCATTACGAACCTTATCTCTGCAATTCCTTATTTTGGCCAATCGACCGTAGAGTGAGTTTGGGGGGGCTATTCTGTAGGACAGCCCACACTAACTCGGTTCTTTTCCCTACACTTCCTTTTGCCCTTCGCCATCGCGTCTGCTTCAGCCATTCATGTGATCGCCCTGCATGAGCGGGGAAGCACAAGTCCGTTAGGAAGAACAGATCGTATTAATAAAATTCCTTTCCACCCCTACTATACTTGAAAGGACATTGTGGGTTTTGTTGCTGTTTGTCTGATCCTATCTATTATGGTTTTTTACCACCCTAATACCCTCATGGACCCTGAAAACTGAAACACAGCCAACCCGTTAGTGACACCAGTTCACATCCAGCCGGAGTGGTACTTTCTCTTTGCCTACGCAATTTTACGATCAATTCCCTCTAAGCTAGGAGGAGTACTCGCCTTGGCTCTGTCTGTTGGTGTCTTATATCTACTACCCGCGCTAGCCCCCAAAGAAAACACACCGACAGCTTTTTGCCCCCCGTTTCAGTTCGTTTATTGAATTTTTACGGTAAACTTTTTTCTTTTAACATGGCTGGGCGGATGCCCCATCGAAGTGCCTTTTGATACTTTAAGGGTTTACTGTACCTTTACTTATTTTACTCTCATCCTTTTGTTACTCTACTCGCCTCGGATCTGAAAGAAAGTATTTTAGTTTTGACTAGTTTAAGGAAAATACTAGCTTGTCAAGTTGGAGTTTAAGTTGATACTCTTAGTCGAGTTGATAGTTAAAATATAACATTAAGTTGCAAGCTTAAAGGTGGGTGACCCCCAACTCTAAACAAATAGCTTAAGAAAAGCGCGGCGTTGAAGATGCCGAAATAGGTACCTCCTTTTGTTTGGTGAGTTTTTGAGGTCAGATAAATCTGTTAGACCCGGCGTCCGTAATCCAAAGAGAAATACTTCTATTCCACGACCACGCAATAGTTTTGCTAGTGGGCATCCTGTCCTTTGTCCTGTTTATAGGAGTCAAAATTTCCCTGAATACCCTATCGCAGCGCACTTTGCTTGGAGCGCAGCGACTAGAGGCTCTGTGAACTGTGGTACCTGGCTTACTCTTGATTTGGCTGGCTTTGCCTAGTCTTCGGCTCCTCTATTTATTAGATGAAAATAACAGAAGGGGTTTTATTATTAAAGCCACAGGACATCAGTGATATTGAAGGTATGAGATCCCTGGGGTGAGGGTCGAACCGTTCGACGCATACATGGTGCCCGAGGGTGAGCTGAGTCCAGGCGAATATCGACTATTAGAAGTGGATAATCGCTTGCCCGTTCCCTACAACACGCCTGTGTCGGTTATGGTTACCTCCGCAGGCGTATTGCACGCCTGAACCGTGCCCTCGTTGGGTATAAAAATGGACGCGGTACCAGGTCGTTTGAACTCAATGGCCACCAACATTAATGTTCCTGGTGTGTACTATGGGCAGTGCTCAGAAATTTGCGGCGCCCACCACTCTTTCATGCCAATTGTTGTAGAAACGGCCAGGTTGGAAGATTTACTCTCCCTCTAAACCAAAATATATATGGATATAGACACAGTATTATTAATTCTAGAGGGAACAATGTGGTTAATCGTTGACGTGGTAGATTTTTGACAGTACCCCTGGTCGTAGCATTAACTTTGCTGGTACTCTTCTTTTTTACGTACATAAAAGTACAGGCTCAAGTGTTAAGGTCCTTGATCATTTTGGAAGGGGCGATGCTGAGTATCCTCTTATTTTACCTGTACATTAGGATGGAGTACTCAAACAGCTCCCATATCTTTCTTTTAGTTGTGTGCCTGGGGGCTTGCGAAGCTGCTAGAGGGCTGAGACTGATAGTTAGTATAGTAAGTCTGAGGGGCAGAGACACTGTCAAAGCAATCCCCTGACGCGGCTGGTAAGATTTTGGTGGCTGAAATGAAACAGGCAGCTGGTTGTAAACCAGAGTATGGACGTAGATCCCCAGGTCTATAGTATAATCAATGCGTGGGTCTTCAAAGCCCAAGATGCTCGGTGCAGCTGGACCTGTTAGTGTTAACTTAGTATAATAAAGTACACTTACCTTCCAAGTAAGTAGTCTAGACTTAGAGTTGAGGGTGTGGTCTAACCTAAGACAGTAGCTTGTGGTGCTTCGCATCCGCCCCGGCGGCGCCCTCTAGACACTGCTCCCCGAGGAGCTTCACTTTAGGTCTAATCCTTCCTAGAAGACCAAATCTTCTCGTGCCGAACACCGAAAGAGAGAGTAAGCTAGCACTCGAAGAGTATGGCGGGCACTTAAAGCCCGAGCATTTATCTGCCAGAAAGCTAATATATGAGCGGGGACCGAGGTTTAGGGCGAGCTCTTATTGGTACCTTAGGTGGGGCCAGTTGCTCCGATTCTCGAGCTATTAACACTACAACCGTCAATAACACAAATGAAAAAATGACTACACCGAGGACGGGTCTTAATTGGGGCATTGAACTCGAGGTGTGGATCCATTTCCTCCTACTGACGGGGAGCCCTTCTTTGGCTATGACGAGTTTTGTTCCTCAGCCTTAGTGGCAACCTTTTAATTAACAGTTAAACGCTTCTCGTGAGCTTTGAGGAATATGGGTGCTCCTCTATATATAGGCCCAACAGTAGGGTGAAAATATAAGCTTGAATTACACATACAAAGATTTCAAAGAGAAAGTAACCCACACTTAGCATAGCCACCAATGCGGCTCCGGCACCACTTAAACTGGAGAGTAAGTTAGCTACCAGTCCCATAACAATGTGGCCCGCTCTAATATTGGCAACCAGCCGCACTGTCAATGTAAGAGGTCGGATTAGAATAGAAATCGTTTCAATCAAAATAAGAAAAGGCAACAGCGCCCACGGTGCGCCAGATGGTGCTAGGTGTGCTACGGCCTGCTTGGGAGAAAAAAAGAAGCCACTGAGTAGAATACCCCCTCAGCACACCAACGCCAGAGTTCCGCCAAACCATAGACTAGATGAGGGGGAGGAAACGAAGGGTACTAGGCCCATTAAGTTAACTAAAAGGATTAGCGTTAGAACTCTCTTTAGAATTAGCGGGCCGGGATATAATCTCTTTTTAGGTTGGGCTGGTAGCGCCATTTGAACCAGCTCAGCAAGAGAAACTGACCCCGCCCACATAGTACTTGTCAAAAATAGTAGGGGGAAGAGTATGGGTACGCCTCAAGAGATGAATCTGTAACATCCGTCCAAGGAAGAAAATAAGTCTGCTATCAGTTGTCTGGGGTTGTTATAACCAGAGACAAGGTCGAAACTTGATGCGTACTTCGCTTCCAGACAGTTGTCTAAGGGTAGGGCATCCTTCCTTTTCCACCACGAAAAGGTGGCGTGAAACACTTCTTAGACAGGAGCAGCTTCCACTACCCCTACTATGTTACGACTTATCTCATTTTTCAACGAGAGTGACGGGCGATTTGTGCACAATTAAGATTTCATTTCAAAGAATATTCTCTATTTCTTTTACTATCAAGTCCGACTTCTATGGGTGTGTTAGGGCCCGAATCCGACCAAATTAAGGATTGTAACTCATCTCGTACACCTCCGTAGGCTGCAAAAAGGCCTGTCTTTGCCTAGGATTAGGTGTTGACCTGGTCTCAAACCATGCCAAGGACGGCGATATACAAACTTTTAGGAGGTGTCGGACCTCTTGTGGGGTATCATTTATCGGACAAGTTTCCCTGACATTCTTAATTACCGCCATGCTGTTTAAGTTTATGTCTAAGGACATTACTGCTTGACTCGGTAAAATGTGGCTCAGTATAGTAGGGTCTCTAATCCTAGTTTATTGTTTGAATTTCACTCTTTGGGCTCGCTAAATAAGGTGTCTGCATTAGCTCCATTTCACTGGTAGCATAAGGATGTTAGGGCGCTAAAAGAGTCGTTTCATTTTCGGGTTGTTCAGGTATGACCGCGGCTGCTGGCACCTGGTTTAGCCACAATTACCCTGTCTGGCTAGGCTACCCTTGCAGGTGTTGCCTAACATTCCCCGCTGGCGAGAATACAAAGTTCCCATGTCGGGTCAAAACAAGATTGAAAATTTCCATCAAAGCAAAGTGGTTCCTAAGGGGTTCAAACCATTTTTGGGTTATGGGCCCAACAGCTTCTATTTTAGCTTACCTGAGGATGAGTTTACCCAGTCTAACGCGCCCTCATATCATTCGCAGTAGAGTCCCACTAGCAATAGGAGAACAAAAATCGCTACTCCTCAGATTGCTCTTAAACTTATTCCTACCGAGGATAGTCTCAATATGGGGAACAAAAGGGCAGCCTCCACATCGAAGATTAAAAAGAGTACAGTTAAAAGGAAAAAACGAGAAGAGAACGGTGATCGTATTATTCTAAGGGGGTCGAACCCGCACTCAAAAGGGCCCAACTTCTCGCTATCTCTTAGTCCGGTTGAGTGGCGGGTAAGCGTGTATAGAAGGTAGACCCCTAGAGGTAGTAGGGTAGAAACTATAGCTCTTAAAGCAAACTAGTGTTTTCACTAGGTGGCTAGGTCTAGCCCGAAGAGACTTTCAAAATCACTATAATACAAAAAAGAGTGGTTTTAGACCGAAGCTGCTAACTTTGTTCTGGGGCCTACTGCTCCCCCGCTCTTTGTATCTGTACCTTCTAACCTTTATTGTATGTGCTCTGGTTCCGCTTCCCTCCGCTGTTGTGGGGGTCTCTTTCTTGGTGCTGGTTACGGTGGGAGGGTTACATCACAACTTTCAAGAAGGACTAGCGGGAGTTTTACTATTGGGGGACTTAGGAGGCGTGATGGTGTTGTTAACAGCTTCGCTGGCTCTTCTTAGTATCTTGAGATCATGAGAAGAGCCCGGACAGGCACCTATTATTTTGATTCTCTCCATCTTTTTATTCCTTGCTTTTAGTGCCTCTAGGGTTATTTGATTCTACCTATTTTTTGAGGCTAGGCTAATCCCCACTTTATTTTTAATCGTCCGCTGGGGGTACCAGCCAGAACGCGTCCAGGCGGGAACCTACATAATTTTATATACTGTAACGGCCTCCCTACCATTGTTAGTTTTACTAGTTGGCCATGTCCTTTTTTCCGGTTCTGACCAGTTTAGGTTTCTTAGAGCCCTTCCCACTACTCAGTTAAGTGGGGTTTCTTGGCTTTTTTTGTTTGCGGCTTTCTTAGTTAAGATGCCAATCTATGGCGGGCATCTGTGGCTCCCCAAAGCCCATGTTGAAGCTCCGCTGGCCGGGTCTATGCTATTGGCGGGCATCTTATTAAAGTTGGGGGGTTTTGGTCTTTATCAAATAGTCAAGATTTTAGACGTGAGACATTCGGCGTTTAGCGTTATTTTTGGTATGTGTATGTGAGGGGGGCTTCTAAGGTCTTTAATCTGCCTACGACAAGTAGATGTGAAATCTTATGTAGCTTATTCTTCGGTGGCCCACATAAGAATTGTTATTGCCGGGGTTCTCTCGGGTAGCGCCGCTGGATTGGCCAGTAGGTCGGTAGTTATGTTTGCCCACGGTTTTTCATCTCCTGCGTTATTTTATTTGGCGGCCATAACCTATAAAAAAGCTGGAACCCGAAGGTTAGTTTATATGGGCGGTTATTTGTCTGCTTACCCGATTCTCGCGTTGTTTTGGTTTTTGTTCTGTAGTGTTAACATAGCTGCTCCTCCCACCTTAAACCTTTTAGGAGAAATGATAGTTATGCCTGCCCTATGGAGTTTTCACTTTCTTTTCCTTGTCGTAGGAGGACTATTAGTTTTTTTTAGGGCAGCTTACAATATATTGTTATATGTGAGTGTTAGTCATGGTGCACTAGCTGATTACGCTTCACCTGCATGTCAACTACGATCGGCAGAGCTTCTTTCGCTTTTTCTGCACTTAGTTCCTCTTTTATTTGTACTGAAAGTAAGCCTCATCTCTAGTCTATTAGCATAAGTAATGCTACCAGGGGGTAGTAAACCGTCCTTGAATTACAAAATCAAAGCTTTCTCTTTCTAAGCTACCCTGGCACGAGCCTCATCAGTAGATGCTAACATACAGAAAGAGCCATACTACGTCAACAAAGTGTCAGTACCAAGCAGCTGCTAAAAACCCAACGTGGTGGTTTTGGTCGAAGTGGAATTGTCACTGACGAAGGAGGCAGACGAGAAGAAACAATGTACCGACAGCGACATGTATCCCGTGAAATCCGGTGGCCATAAAGAAAACGCTGCCGTATACACCGTCGGCAATAGAGAAGGGTGTCTCGCAGTATTCTCCGTACTGAAGAAATAAAAAATAAACCCCTAAGGCAGCAGTCAGCGCTAGTGAAGTGAGGACCTCCTTCCGTCGTCCTTCCTCTAAACTGTGATGTGCCCAGGTAATGCTCACACCTGATAGGAGCAGCACCCTGGTGTTTAACAAAGGCACTTGAAACGGGTTTAAGCAGTGAATTCCCACTGGAGGCCAGCAAGAGCCAATTTCTACTGCAGGGGCTAAACTACTGTGGAAGTAGGCCCAAAAGAACCCAAAAAAGAAGCAGACTTCTGAGACGATGAATAGTGCCATCCCATTTTTTAAGCCTAAAACTACATATGTAGTGTGGTGTCCTTGATAAGTTCTCTCTCGTACAATATCTCATCACCACAAAAAAGAGATGAATGCCGTTATGGCCACACCGAAACCCAAGAGCTCAGGCGAGCCGCCTTTAAATACGGAAACCAAGCCCACTGGTATGCTTAAGATGGAAAGGGAGATAAGAATAGGTCAAGGACTATATTCGACAAGGTGAAATGGAGTTCGTAGCATATTTAATAGTAAAGAGCATCGACACGGGACCAACCTTTTTGCACAGAGCAGCCGCCGGAAGAACGGAAATCATTGATGTTGATTATTATGGGCTAGAGTCCGTTGCTTAATGGGGAGTAAAAATTTATTGTTCGTACTTTTAGTCACAGTCAGCATTATCCTAAGAGTGAGCTCGACCCACTGGTCTTGTGTTTGGGCGGGGATAGAGATAGCCTTCCTAGGCTCCCTACCTCTGCTCTTCACTGGGGCCTCTTCGACACGGAAAGAAGCAGCTATACTATACTTTATTATTCAGGCTCTAGCGAGGAGTTTCCTGTTTGTGGGTGGATCTCTGTTTTTTTATGCCGAAGTTGGAGGCGCGAGACACCCTCCAGCCGTCGCTCTCTTGCTACTACTCCCCCTTTTGGTTAAGCTGGGGGCCTTCCCTGGTCATTTTTGAGTGATTAGTGTTGTTGGAAATTTAAGATGGTGAGCTACCTTTTTAGTACTTTGTCCATTAAAACTGCCAGTTCTGGGGGTGTTGCAGGAGCTTGTCGCCCCGTCCCTCAACTTTGAGTATTTATATCTAACTCTAGGGGGTGTATCAGCTTTGGTGGGGGGGTTTCTAGGGAGCGCTCAAACCCGCCCTCTAGCGATAATCGGAGCGTCTTCAATTGTTCAGAACGGCTGGTTGCTACTAGGTATGGTGGTAGGTGGTTCGTGGGTGTATTTTAGGGTCTATGTTTTTACTATAGTTTCTATCTTTATTGGACTAGCATTCGGGTCCTACGCTCTAACTTCCATTGGTATTTTGACTATATCAGGGATACCCCCCTTTCTCCTCTTTCCTGCCAAAATGTTGGTTATTTGGAGAGCTCTTTGTTCTGGGTGGGAAATGAGGGTTTTCCTACTAATACCTATTATTGGTACGCTCTTGAGGTTAAACTACTATTTAAAATTCACCTATCTTTATTATTTTAAAAGAGCAAGTGAGCCCGTGTCATGAATGATGTCCGCTAATGTGTTTATTTTTATTTCGTCCTTAGGAGGCTTGGGTGCGTGCCTTTTCTTTTTTTAGG